TGGAATAATTGGAAATAATGTATCAAGCTTCTTCATAGTATTATCCATTAATAATGAATTTTCTAACAATTGACTCCGTACCACTGAAATATTTGGTCGTATGCTTGAAAGATAACCCAAAAAATCAAAGGAATGCTTGGATAATTGGTTTATATGGATTCGTCTTGGTTGAGACCATACATAAAAATGACATTGCCAAAAATTGACAAGATAATATCTCCACTTATTCATCAGAAGAGGAGTATCTTTTGATACCAGAATCGATTTTCCTTGATAGCTAACATACTGTATAAAAGGATCCTTGAAGAACCATAAGGTGGCCGGAAATAAGACTTCTTCAACAGGATATTTTATTTTTTCATAAAAACGTATTCGCTCAAAAAAGATCCCAAAAGAGGTTAATCGTAAATGATTAGATTGGTTACGGAGAAAAAGTAAAATAGATTCGTATTCACATACATAAGAATTGTATAGGAGCAAGAATAATCTTTGATTACTTTTTGCAAAAATGGATTTGGGGCGAGTAATAAGAGTATTCCAACTATAATACTCATTAAGAAAGAGCCGTAATAAATGCAAAGAAGAGGGATCTTTCACGTAGTAGCGAAGGGTTTGAACCAAGATTTCCAGATGGATGGGGTAGGGTATTAGTACATCTGATGCATAATTTAAATGTGGAAATTTATCCTCGAAAAAGGGAAATATTGAATGAATTGATCGTAAATTATAAGATTTTACGGTTTCTGTCTCCTCTAAGGAGGATACTAATCGTAGGGAAAACGGAATTTCCACAATGACTGCAAATCCCTCCGATATCATTTGAGAATACAAATTTTTGGGGTACCCAAAAAATTTATTTTGATTAGAATCATTAACGGAAATAATCAAATGATTCTGTTGATACATTCGACTAATTAAACGTTTTATAATTAGTAAACTGGATTTCTTGTCATAACCTACATTATCCAATAAAACGGATCCATTTAAACCACGATCATGAGCAAGGGCATAAATATACTCCCGAAAGATAAGTGGGTATAGTAAATGGTGTTGCTGAGATCTATATAATTCGAAATATCCTTGAAAGTCTTCCATTTTAAATTCAATTTTGAATCAGAAAAGAAATAGATGATTTATTGGGTTATCAAATGATACATAGTACGATACAGTTAAAACAAGGTATTTATAGTAAGAAAAAACTAGATACCTCGGAAACAAGTCAAACTCATCAACGGACTCTCTAGAACCTCCCCTTCCTTTCCAGATAATAGATTTATATTTATTTATAGGATAAGAAGATAGTTAGAAGCCCTTTATTTTATCAATCCAATCGCTCTTTTGATTTTGAAAAAAGAAATCTCTTTATCAATATACTACCTTCTTCTACACATTTATCTCTACCCCATAAAGGGGAATAGCTAATAGTTAGGACTCATAAGAAATTTCTAATCCACTCATCGGAAAAGCTTTTCCCGCATTAGGCACTAATATATTTTTAACATCTAATTAGATGGGGGAATCATTCAAAAATTAAGAACAGAAGCTCGTTACTTTGTTATTTCCCTAGAATTGGAACCTCTAATAAGGCTCTACCCATTTATTCACTCGACCCCCCCCAAAAAAAAATTCTTTTTTTAATTGAATTGAAACAATTGAAATAAGATTTTGGACCTATTCAATAAGAAAGAATGAAATATTCTCAGAATTATCCATTGCTACGACATGCTGCTTTTTCCATTGATTCTTTTCAGGATCAGTCGTGGTCTTACAAACTCTACCGATGGTATGGACGAATCTGTTTCTTCATACAAATGTGTAAAAGATGCTAGCCGCACTTAAAAGCCGAGTACTCTACCGTTGAGTTAGCAACCCAAATAAACAAATTAGAATGTGTAGATACAATCAGAATCCCAATAAATAACGAAATTGAATGGCACAACATAATCAAACCATTAAAAAAACAATGAAAAAAAACTCTAACCCGCTCTAAACATAATAAAAATGAACAAATCCGACGAAAATATAAAAATTCTCAAATAAAAGATAAAATAAAGTCAAAGATTTTCCAATATTTATAGACCGCCTCCTGGCTCTCTTCTCTTATATTATATTATCCATTAATTTAGTATATATCGAGTTTGATTGATTTAAATCTTAATCAAAAAAGACTTCCTATATGACAGAAAATCTAAGAAGATTATTTGAATGAAATAAAATCTATGGAACAGGGATAAATGGATCCGTTTATCCACGATCGGATTATATTTATTTGATACACTGTTGTCAATATTAATATTGACAAAAGCGTAAGCATACAAAAGATAAAACAAGTTCTAAATAGAACTAACAATTTTGATTTCAATCAATTAAAATTAAATAATTTGATTAATTTTAATTGAAATATAAAAAAACGAAAGACTTGTGTTGGATTGGCACTACACTATCACTATATAGAATATTAAGTGAAAGACTTAATTAAGGAAGACGGGGGAGAAGTAGAAAAAAACGAAGTTTATTCAATAACTAAAACTAAAATAATCAGGTTTAGTCCTTTGTTTTTTTTTGTTCAAAGAGTTCCAACGAAAATCATCCCATCGGGGGTAATGTCAAATTTTTATGTCTATAGAACACATTACTTCTACGTCTATATCATTTCTTATTTATTCACTTGATCTTTTTTTCTATTTTATTTCATTAATTGAATTTTGTTTGTTGATTAACGCTGAAGTTCCGTAAAAACTCCCGCCTTTTTTAAAATATCATGAACAGTTCCCGTAGGTTGAGCGCCTTTTTCAAGGAAGTATAGAATAGCAGGAACATTTAAAAAAATTTGATTGGTTATCGGATCATAAAAACCCACTTTCCGAAGATCTCTTCCCTCTCGTCGGGATCGAACATCAATTGCAACGATTCGATAAATGGCTCATTGGGATAGATGAACAATACCCCCCCTAGAAACGTATAAGAGGTTTTCCCCTCGTACGGCTCGAGAAAATTCTAAATTATGTCTATGTATAGAATTACAATATCAAATATATCCATCAAATCATCAAATTAATTAGACTATTTATTTTAGCCCTTTTTTTCTTATTCTTACCCAACAAAAAAATTAGTCATATTTGCACCCTCATAACTCAAGTTGGATAACTCTGAAATAACGCAAAAGAGAAACCCTTTATTTTAGATACTGCATCTATTGAGCGGTCTCTAACCCTTTAATTGCCTGTCTTCTTTAAGAATCCATTTTGATTCTTCATTCTGATCCAGTTGTTCAGACAATTGAAAATGGTATTTCCTTGTTCCAGGATCTTTGCCTTGAATCATTGGGTTTAGACATTACTTCGGTGATCTTTAAATCTTTCAAAATGGCAGCAACATACCATTTTTTGTGATTTCTTTATGTCAAAGAATCATACGAATGTTTGATTCCTGCGTAATACACTTTTTTATTTGATCGAAAGAGTTTTACCAATTTCAACAAATCTTCCCTTTGAATTGGAAATTTTCTCGAATGGGCTCCTTTTAATTTATGTATCAAAATATACTTACGAAGTTGTTCCAATTTGTTGATTGATACTAACCCTAGATTCTTGCCTCTGAAAAATAAAAAAATACTTTCTACTCGAGCTCCATCCTATACTATATTCTATCACCCCCCCCCCAAAAAAAAAAAGGAGGTTACAGCGGAATAGAACAAATGATGTCGAGCCAAGAGCACTTTCATTCCTATAATAAATATATATAAAAGTGGTGGATGTAAGACTCCACAGCGGATCATGTCCTTCAAGTCGCACGTTGCTTTCTACCACATCGTTTTAAACGAAGTTTTACCATAACATTCCTTCAGTTTGGAACCCATATGTAATTGATTCAATTATGAAATCATGAATAATCATTGGTTCAGTTGGTACATAGTAATCTATACCTTTTTCTTCTATATGAAAAAAGGAGAGTCTCAGCAAGAATAAGAATAAATCAATTTAACCCCTTTTTTTTAGATTAATAGAATTTAATCTTGGAAATTCTATAAAATTAAAATAGAACTCCTTTTTTTATAAATTATTTTGATTCTTTTATTTATATCATTCTAAATTTGAAACTCTTTTTCTATTTTTCTATTATTGGAAAAATCAAATTAGTTAACTAAATTATAACTGATATAACAGGAATAAATAAATATAATACAAAGAAATCAAGTTATTTTGAATCTGTATCTTCAAGTAAGATAATAGTGATAGAATAAATTCAACAATTTCACACTTCTTCAAGTACCAAGAACTTATACTTCTAGCGGTTCATTACAAAGATTTAATTGATTGAAAAATCTCCTATCCGATATAATTATTTTCATTTTGCAAAACATAAAGTTTTACAGCAAGGACCTTTTGTTTTTTATCATCCGTTTATCATTAGTAAGAGAGAGATAAATTCATATTGGAATAAACAGTATGTGATTAAAAAAAGATAGATAAAAAACACTGATGTAAGACAAGATTGAAATTTTATGTTGTTATTTTTTCATATTTATACTGTAAAATCATTGTTATTTAACGAATTGCAACTGAATTCAATTTCCCATTTCATATGCGTGTTATTTGAACTCAAACAAATTTGTGCAAAAGATATGATTCCGCCAATTATTAAAAAATAATAATCAGATTCTATACTAGATTATATACTAATATTCTATTAGTAATCTTAATATATTCTATTAGTAATCTTAATACAGATTATCTTAATACGGAAGGCTGTTCTAAAAAGCAATCTTTATATATATAAATATATTATTTTATTATGATATATATTTTATATATATATATAAATATATTGATATTATTATGTTAATATAATGATTATATAATAATATATATACATATATACTGGGTATGCTCTGGGACGGAAGGATTCGAACCTCCGAATAGCGGGACCAAAACCCGTTGCCTTACCACTTGGCCACGCCCCATTTATTTCTATATCGATACTAATAAATAAACACTAATATTGGTACGGGTTATTCGTCAACTCCAGTCTAAATATCTATTTTTTATAAAATGGATTACTAGAATTTTTCTACATGGAAACTATACACGTAGACATAGAATTAAACTGAATTTATTGATCATTACATATAATTCAATTAAGATATTGTACGAAAGTATTATTTATTCTATTCTCTTTTGATTTGAGATCATAGAAGAATTTTTGATTGGGTGAATTCAAATAAAATAAAGTTTTTTCGTCTATCTTATTTTATTTTTATTCATTTTTTTCTTCTATCAATAATAACATATCTATAATAATAAAAAACTCAATTAAATTTATTAACAACTCAATCAAAATAAATACAATTATCCCCAAAAACAAAATGTTTGTTATGCTTAATATTTTTAGTTTGATCTGTATCTACCTTAATTCTGCTCTTTATTCCAGTAGTTTTTTCGTTGGCAAATTGCCCGAAGCCTACGCTTTTTTGAATCCAATAGTCGATGTTATGCCAGTGATACCCCTGTTCTTTTTTCTCTTAGCCTTTGTTTGGCAAGCTGCTGTAAGTTTCCGATGATATTTTTAATTTTAATAAAGTCCCAGACAAATTCATGATTTATTCGAAAAAAAAAATCGGGTATGTAGTATAGTAGTATAAAAGTGGAGAATCTATTCTCTTTTTTCCTAAAAAAATCTTGGAGATTGTGTAATGCTTACTCTCAAACTATTTGTTTACACGGTAGTGATATTCTTTGTTTCTCTCTTTATCTTCGGATTCCTGTCTAATGATCCAGGACGTAATCCTGGACGTGAAGAATAAAAAATAAGGTTGTCTTTGCTTGATTTTAAACTGTTATTTAGTAAGATTTTATCTATTCCACTAATTATTTTTTTATTACTAGTAATAAAAAAATAGCTCTCGATAAATTCGAAAAAAAAAATACTAAGTCATCAACGAAAACGGAAAGAGAGGGATTCGAACCCTCGGTACGAAAAACTCGTACAACGGATTAGCAATCCGACGCTTTAGTCCACTCAGCCATCTCTCCTCCCAATTGAAAAAGGATAATACTATGTTACATTATAAAAAATAAGGCTTGAAAACGCCCGTCATAGTATATACTCTTATTTTTTAATTTCGTCCGAAGGGGCTTTTTAGTTCCACGGCCCGGCCTGGTCAGTCCTTAGCCGGGCCCGCCCTTTTGTTCCAACAAATCATATTCCAACAAATCATAAATCAAAAGATTTAGAAAATTGAAAAAAAAAAATAATAAATAAAAAAAATATCAATATCTATGATATAGAATCAAATGGTAGAGAATCAATGTGCTATTTCTTTCTTAGTTAGTCCTTTTATTCCGGTTTAAATAAGAAAAAAGGAACTCTCGTTTCTTACCACAATCTATTTTTGTGTTATGGATTAAGTTCGAGACAAAAACCTCGGGCAAAAAAGCACTTGTTATTTAGTTATTAAAATGAATACTCGTTTCCAAATCTCATTAGGTCCTCTGATACAAATACAAAAGGTAAACGCTCTAGTTTTCATAATTTTTTTCTGATGTTTTGGTTTTGTGATTAAGGTCGACAAAAGGTCCATTTAGATACAATAATCTGATTGTAGCGGGTATAGTTTAGTGGTAAAAGTGTGATTCGTTCTTTAATCCTTTATATAGTTAAAGGGTCTTTCGGTTTGATTAATATTCATTCCGAACAAAAACTTTAGTTCTTAAAAGGATTGAATCCTTTCCCTCTCAATGAAAAATTCGAGGAATAATATAAATTCTCGTGATTTTTATCCACGAATCAATTTTAAATTGAAAAATTGGATTATAAGATTACGAAACATAATTTTTTTATTGGATCAATACTTCCAATTGAATGAGTATAAGTAAAGGACCCATGGATAAAGATAAAACGCGTATTTCTAATCGTAACTAAATCTTCAATTTTTCATTTCTGTAGGGGAAATTGAAGCAAAACAGCTATTAAACAATGTCTTTGGTTTATTAAAGACATCGATAAATTGTTTTAGCTCGGTGGAAACAAAATGCTTTTCCTAAGGATTCTTTCAAATAGAAGTAGAGAACGAAGTAACTAGAAAGATTGTTAGAATATAACACCCCTTTCTATAGGGATCGTCTAGAAAGCGGGTTGTTCTGAATAGATTCAGACATAAAAGCTGACATAGACGTTATGGGTCAGATTTTTTATTTCGTTCATATCTGAATCTGGGAATTTATCCACCTTCCATAAAGGAGCTGAATGAAACCAAAGTTTCACGTTCAGTTTTGAATTAGAGACGTTAAAAATTATGAATCAACGTCGACTATAACCCCTAGCCTTCCAAGCTAACGATGCGGGTTCGATTCCCGCTACCCGCTTTGACTTTATTTTACTTTTTTTACTTTATCGTTATAATTTTTAATATTTAAAATATTTAAATAAAATTAAATAAAATAAGGTTGAATAAATAAAATAAGGTTGAATGAATCGAATTAATGTAATACATCATTGACT